CCCGAGTCAGCTTACTAATTGGATGCCCTACTGCGTTACAAAATTTCGCTTTAGCCAATGATCCAATCAGAGGAATAATTGGAACTATTGTATCGAGTTTATTGGGAGCATTATTTAGTAGAAATGAATTTCCTAGCATTTGATTCCGCACCACTGCAGGATTTCGTCGAACACTTGAAAAGTAACTCAAAAAATCGAGGGAATGCTTGGATAATTGGTTTATACGGATACTTGCCGCGTGAGACCATACATCAAAATGACATTGCCATAAATTGACAAGGTAAGATTTCCATTTATTCATTAGAAGAGGTGTGTCTTTGGAAGCCAGAATTGATTTTCCTTGATATCTAACATAATGCATGAAAGGATCCTTGAGAAAGCATGGGATGACCGGAAAATCATTAGCAAAGACTTCGGCAAAATGTTCTATTTTTCTATATAAACAGAGTCGTTCAAAAAGGACTCCAGAAGATGTTAATCGTAAATGAGAAGATTGGTTACGGAGAAAAAGGAAGATGGATTCGTATTCACATATATAAGAATTATATAGGAATAAAAAGAATCTCGGATTACTTTTTGAAAAAATGGAAATAGATTTATTTGTAATAATAAGACTGTTACAATTAGAATACTCATGAAGAAAGAACCGCAATAAATGCAAATAAGAAGCATCTTTCACCCGGTAACGAAGGGTTTGAACCAATATTTCCAGATGGGCAGGGTAGGGTATTAGTATATCCGCCGAATAATTTAAATGTGGGAACTTTTCCTCTAAAAAGGGAAATATTGAATGAATGGATCGTAAATTGTAAAATCTTACGATTTCTGCCCCTTCTAAAGAAGATATTAATCGTAGATAAAATGGAATTTCCACAATGATTGCAAATCCTTCTGATAGAATTTTAGAATGCAAATTCTTGTTGTACCCAAAAAATGGGTTTTGTTTAGAATCATTAGCAGAAATTATCAAATAATTCTGTTGATACATTGTAGTAATTAAGCGTTTTACAGTCAGTAAACTAGATTTATTATCATAACCTATACTTTCCAACAACATGTATCTATTTAAACCATGACCATGAGCAAGTGCATAACTATATTCCCGAAAGATAAGTGGGTATAGGAAGTCGTGTTGCCGAAATCTATCGAGTTCTAAATATCCTTGAAATTCCTCCATTTAAAATTAGATGGGGATAAGGGATTTCTTTTGGGTTATTAAATGACACATAGTACGATACAGTCAAAACAGGATATTATAGTAAGAAATAAATAGATATATACCCCGGAACCAGATAAGACTGATCGACGGACTCTTTAGCCTCTCCTTTTCCATCTAATTTAATTGGTTTATGTTCATTCGAGGATAACAAGATGGTTAGAAATCTTTTATTTGTTCAACCCAATCGCTCTTTTGATTTTGGAAAAAAGGATTTTTATCTTTATCAATAGACTGCTTTTTCTACACATTTACCCCCACACTCTGATGGAGAATAGCTACTAATAATTAGGATTTAAAAAGAAATCGATGATCCACTTATGGGAAAAGCATTTCCCGCATCAAGGACTAATCTATTTTTAACGTTTAATTAGATCGGGTAATCGTTCAAATTAAGAACAGAAGCTCGTTTCTTTTTTTTTGTTTACCTATAATTGGAGCCATAGGGCTCTATCCATTTATTCACTTAACCCAAAATTTAATTTTATTTTTTTTCGTCAAGAATTTAAACAAAGTTTTGAACCGATCCGCTAAGAATAAAATATTCTCAGAATTCCACATTGATACGACATGCTGCTTTTTCCATTCATTCCTTTGAGGATCAGTCGCGGTCTTACAAGCTCTAGAGATAGTATCGACGAAGACGTTGCTTCATACAAATGTGTAAAAATTGCCAGTCGCACTTAAAAGCCGAGTACTCTACCGTTGAGTTAGCAAAAAAAAAAAATGTGTAGATCCAATCGGAATAAAAAATTAGATTTAATTGCACACCGAAATCCAAATAGTAAANCCAAATAGTAAAATAGCAAAAATATTGCTAATCGATTCTGAACATAAAAAAATAATGAACATATTAGATGCAAATACACTGACTTCTAAAATAAGAATCTAGATTAAGATAAGGATATGGATTAAGTCAAAATTGATGTACTGCCACGGATTTAGTTCGTATCTTATCTTATCCATTATTATCTTATCCGTTTTTTTTTTCAATAAAATAAATAAATAATAAATAAATAAAGGCTTCTCGTATCCCAGCAAATCCGACGAATCCATCGTTTAAATAAAGTAAAATAAAAAAACCAAGTCCATAGATGGAACAGAGGGAAATAGATACATTTATTCATGATCGGATTATATTTGTTTGATACACTGTTGTCAATATGAATGTAAATCTTAAGAAAAGAACACAATGTGGAGAACCATAAATTAAAATTTAAATATTGAATTAATATAATAAAATATAAATTATACAAATAAAGAAAAAACTAATGACTTGTATTGAATTGGCACTAACTATATATGGATAATAAACATGGATACAAAAGGATGTAAGCGTAAGAATCAATATTCGTAGCAAAGTATCGCAATGCTTGGGTTTACTTAATCCATATAAGTAAAAAAAAAGAAATCTTAAATCCCATTTGTTTTTTTTTATTTATTTGTTCATAACATAAAAAAAGTGAAAGTTTCAACTAAAAACCAACTAGTATTGAATTAGCAATAATGTAAATATTTTGGATTTAGAAATCCAACTATTTCGGTTATTCATTTGATCTTTTTTCATCTGTCTTAAATTAAATGAATTTCTATCACTAAAATAAAAATAAATTTTTGTCGTTATAGAAGACGACATTTTTGAGTAGTAGACATTTTTTGGTAGTAATAATAAATTCAATTAATGAATAGAACAAAAGAGGGGGGGCGGTAGTATATAAAAGGTTATACAAAGTTATATAAGCCCCCTCTTTTGTTCTATTCATTAATTGAATTTAATCTGTTGATTAAGGCAAAGTTCCATAAAAACTCCCGCCTTCTTCGAAATATCATGAACAGTTCCCGTAGGTTGAGCGCCCCTTTCAAGGAAATATAGAATAGCAGGAACATTTAAATAGGTTTGATTCTTTAGCGGATCATAAAAGCCCACTTTCCGAAGAGCTCTTCCTTCTCTTCGGCATCGAGCATCAATTGCAACGATTCGATAAACCACCCATTGGGATAGATGTAGATGAATAATATAGAAACGTATAAGAGGTTTTCTCCTCATACGGCTCAAGAAAATTTGAAATTATGTCTATGGATCGAATTTGAAATTTTTAATTAGTAATGTCAAATGGATCCATAAAATAATCAAATCAATTAAATATGAGTTAAGTACTTTTTATTATTCCTTATTCTTATCCGAAAAAGAAAATAAAATCATTTGTATTCGCATCCTCATAACTCAAGTTGGATAACTCGCTAATAACCCAAGGAAACCCTTTACTTTAGGTATTTCGTTTATTGAGCGATCTCTAACCACGCACCTTTTTTTGCCTTTAGAATCTATTTTGATTCTTAATTAGAATCTATTTATTGAGACAACTGAAAGTGGTATTTCCTTGTTCCAGGATTCTTTATCGTTTCTTTGAATCATTGGGTTTAGACATTACTTCGGTGATTTTTAATCGTTTCAAAAAACGTCAGCAACATACCCTTTTTGTGATTTCTTTTTATCAAAAAATCATACAAATGGTCTATTTGATTCCTGCGCGATACACTTTTAATCGAAAGAGTTTTACCAATTCCAAGAGGTTTTACTTATAAATTTGAAAATGGGATCCTTTCGATTTTTATATGGAAAATATACTTACGAAGCTGTTTCAACTTATTAATTAACACTAACCCTAGATCCGTTCCCTTAAAAAATGAATCAATACTTTTTTTTACTCGAGCTCCATTAAGATCATGCACTATTTACATCCCAACCCCCGACCTCAAAAAGGAGGGTTCTAGTGAAACAGAACAAACGATGTCGAGCCAAGAGCACCCTCATTCCTATCTAATTAATATAAAAAGAAAATGATGGATGTAAGAATCCACAGACGACCATATCCCTCAAGTCGCACGTTGCTTTTTACCACATCGTTTTAAACGAAGTTTTACCATAACATTTCCTAGTAGGTTGCTGTAAACAGTATGTAATTGATTCCATTATGGACTCATGAATAATCATTGGTTCGTTCGGTACATAGTAATCCATACTTTTATGAATGGGTAATTTCTCAAGAAGTATCCGCACGAATTAAATTTAACCCCATATATATATAATAAATAATATTTAATATATATATATAATAAATACGAATCTAAATATAAATATTAGAATATAAAAAAATTGAACTAATAAATAACACAAATAAGTTTTTTTTTTAATCTGCATCTTGAGGTGACTTGCTAAAATAGATTCACCAATTTCACACTTCTTCGAGTACCAAGGACTCATAAGACATTATTCAAAATATTTAATTGATTGAAAAATTTCCTATTTCACTATCATTACATTATTTGAATAAGGCTTTACAGTAAAAATCGCATTTTGATAATAATAGAGAAAAATTCATATTCGGATTAAACCATAAAAAAAATGTAAATTCTTTTTGTTTTTCACGAGGTGGTGGATAAAGACTGATAGAATAGGGGCTTTGGGTTGTTATTCTTTTTGATAAATCATAATTAAAAGAGGATCCCCATACCTATCAGGTAGACTAAACAAATATCTTTGAAAGTAATTAGAAACATTCTATGTTAAGGGGTAAAGTTAAATATTTAAAATTTAGGGATACCAAATCTATTGTCACAAAACTCAATTGAAATAAAATGAAGTTTTCAATGAATCAATGAAATAGAAGAAATAGAACGATAACAATACATATATATATAAGCCTTCGCTCCCTTTCTGCGTAGTTTATTTGACTTGGAGTCAATAATCCGGCTGCAATTATTTCCTAAGGAAAAGCGACTAAGATGTATGAATACACTTTGTCTCAATTGGTACATATCATATATTTACAATTTTTCATAAAAGAAAACACAAAATACTTAAAAACGGGGTTCAAAGAAAATACATATGTTACGTATGTAACTTGATTTTTTTTTAATGAAATTCAGACAGCCGCATATATTGAAATTGGTATTTTACATTGACGTTTAACTCCTATCTACTGCGTCAATTCTATGAAGATGATGAATCCTAAATAAAAAAAGAATCCTATTAGAGTGTTCCAGACTATTACTATTTTGTATAAATGTAAATTAAAACAAGTACAGATTAAATCATGGCTCGTATTTTTATTTTATGAAGAACTAACTTATTAAATAGAAATATGATTTCATCTATGCTCCCATCTTACCTCTTACCTGTATACAAATAGATTCAATTACATCTGTGTGTTATTTGAACACGATTCGATTTTTGATTTTTGAAAAAGATATAATTCATATAAGAATCAATCATTATAGGAAAGCAAAATCAGATTATAACCAATCTTATTCTACTCTTTAAGGTTGTTTAAAAAAGGGCAATCTTTCTTTTATTCTGATATAAAATAGAAAATCTATATTCTGATATGATATATATAATATAATAGGTATGCTCTGGGACGGAAGGATTCGAACCTCCGAATACCGGGACCAAAACCCGTTGCCTTACCACTTGGCCACGCCCCATTTTTGATTTCTATTCGACATTACTAAAGACTAATATTGATAGTAGTTCTTCGTCAATTCTAGTCCAAATCTATATAGAATAGATTAGAGTGTTGCTAGGATTTTGAGACATTTAGATAGAGAATTAAACGACATTTATTGATCATTACATACAATTCAATTAAGATATTGTATGAAAGTATGGTTTTGTCTATTCTCTTTTGATTTGAGAATTGAAGGATTTTTGATTGGGTTAATTCAAAAAAAAAAATAAGATTATAATAACTCATATTAAGAACTCATCATATTAATAACTCAATCAAAATAAATACAATTATCTTCAAGAACAAAGAAAAAAATGTTTGTTATGCTTAATATCTTTAGTTTGCTCTGTATTTGTCTTAATTCTGCTCTTTCTTCAAGTAGTTTTTTCTTCTCAAAATTGCCCGAGGCTTATGCTTTTTTGAATCCAATCGTAGATTTTATGCCAGTAATACCTTTGCTCTTTTTTCTCTTAGCTTTTGTTTGGCAAGCTGCTGTAAGTTTTCGATGAGATCTTTAATACGGTCCTAGAAAAATTCATGATTTATTCTTAAAAAAAAATTCTAACAATTCATAAGATCAGATAAGTCTTATAGTATAACCCTTCGATTCAAATAATGAAATTCTTGGATCGCCACAAGAAGTCTGGGCTCCCCCCAGTTCCTCATTCGGACCCTTTTTTACAGTGAAAGAACCTAGTAGATTCCTCCGCAATATCTAATTGCGGGTATGAAAAAGCTTTTGGTAATGAAAGACTTGACTCTTATTACAAATGAATTTCTGAAAATTCTTTTTTATTTCTATAGATTTAGAAAAAGAATTTCGTGGTGTCAAAATAAGGTATGTGGTATAAAAATGGAGAATCTATTATCTTTTTTTTTTCCAAAAAAAATGATCTTGGAGATTGTGTAATGCTTACTCTTAAACTATTTGTTTACACAGTAGTGGTATTCTTTGTTTCTCTCTTTATCTTCGGATTCCTATCTAATGATCCAGGACGGAATCCTGGACGTGAAGAGTGAAGAATAAAAAATAACAATAAAGTTTCTGTTTTCCTTGCTTGATTTTAAAATGTTCTTAGGATTTTATTTATTCCACATTTTTAACTATTAATTAAAATGAAATAAAAAAAAAAAGACTCGTTGAAAGATAAAGAAAAAATACCAAGTCATTGACTAAAGCGGAAAGAGAGGGATTCGAACCCTCGGTACGAAAAACCCGTACAACGGATTAGCAATCCGACGCTTTAGTCCACTCAGCCATCTCCCCAAATTGAAAGAAAAAGGATAATTACTAGATTATATTACACAAAAACAGTAAGGCTTGAAAAAGGGCCCTCTCTTTATACCTCTTTATTATTCAGTATATAATTATTATATAGATATCTAATTATAGAGACATAGAAAAATAGAAAAAAAAATATAGAAAATAAAAATCAGTGATTTCATTTAGGTAAAGTAAGGGCTCGAAAGCGATATTTCAACTCCACTATTCCAATGAATATAAATTTAGATATATAACCACCTAATGCCCCAAGAATATTATATATTATATAAACTATAAACTATAAATTATATAGCAATGAAAAATTATAGAATTAATAAATAGTAAATAGTAAATAGAAAGTAATAATAAATATATAAATTAAAATTAAATAAATAATAAAAAAAGAGTACCTCTTTGCTTTCGTCTGCAAGATCCTTTTTTACTTTTACTTCCACAGCCCGGCCCCCGGTCCTGACCGGGCCGGGTCTTTCGTTTTTGTTCCAATGAAT